TTTGTGAGGGTCGTTCTAGCTATATACAAAATTCTTGATTAATAATAAGATAAATAAATCAATTTTTTTTGAGGGGGGCTCCCTGTATTTCGATTTATAAAATAGGTTACTACTCCTGAATCGTACAAAATAAAAAGAGATAAAAAAACTGGGGATATTGTGTGATTAGTTTAGTTGGTATCCAAAACTAAAATAGAAAATTCAAGTAAATAAGTAAAAAAAAAAGGGGGGGGATCTTGAATCAAAATAATTTAAAGTTCTTATTTCTGTCAGAGGGCAATATGAATGTTTTATCATGTTCCATCAACACACTAATAAAAGAAGGGTTATATGAGATATCTGGTGTAGAAGTAGGCCAACATTTCTATTGGCAAATAGGGGGGTTCCAAGTGCATGCGCAAGTCCTTATTACTTCTTGGGTTGTAATTGCTATCTTATTAGGTTCCGCAGTTCTAGCGGTTCGCAATCCACAAACCATTCCAACTGACGGCCAAAATTTCTTTGAATTTATCCTTGAATTCATTCGAGACGTGAGTCAAACCCAGATTGGAGAAGAATATGGTCCATGGGTTCCCTTTATTGGAACCCTGTTTTTATTTATTTTTGTTTCTAACTGGTCAGGAGCCCTTTTACCGTGGAAAATTATCCAGTTACCTCAAGGGGAGTTAGCAGCACCAACGAATGATATAAATACGACGGTTGCTTTAGCTTTACTCACATCAGTAGCATATTTTTATGCGGGTCTTAGCAAAAAAGGATTAGGGTATTTTAGTAAATACATTCAACCAACTCCAATTCTTTTACCCATTAACATCTTAGAAGATTTTACAAAACCCCTATCACTTAGTTTTCGACTTTTCGGAAATATATTAGCCGATGAATTAGTAGTTGTTGTTCTTGTTTCTTTAGTACCTTTAGTGGTTCCTATACCTGTCATGTTCCTTGGATTATTTACAAGCGGGATTCAAGCTCTCATTTTTGCCACTTTAGCTGCGGCTTATATAGGTGAATCTATGGAGGGTCATCATTAACTTTTTTTTTTTTTTATTCGTTTTTAGGTTAGCCCAATTATAGAATAGTTGGTTTACGTTATGTAAAAAACACTTGTATATGTGATATTTGATATTGACTAGGTATATATGAGTTAAAGATCTAGATAATCTGCCCCACTACTTTTGTTAATTTCGATTTAGATAAGGATTCGATTAGAAGTTTTTCCTTTTTATCTGTGAATTGGCTGAAAAAAACGATAAAAAAAAGAACGAAGAATTCAAAGAATGGTTCATAAAAAAGTCGTATATATATATATATTATGAATTTTTCAAAATCCCGTGGATAGGAACTAATATCAAAGTACTTCTTATGATTCAATAATATAATTATATTATTTCAATTAAAGTTTTTTGTTATTTTGGCTGGATGAATCTTAGCGATGACTTAATTATAATTAAGTCCTAAGTCATTGGATGATTGTATCATTAACTATTTCTTTATTTTGGTGTGAGGAACTTATCATGAATCCACTTATTTCTGCTGCTTCGGTTATTGCTGCTGGGTTGGCTGTTGGGCTTGCTTCTATTGGACCTGGAGTTGGTCAAGGTACAGCTGCGGGTCAAGCTGTCGAAGGTATCGCGAGACAACCTGAGGCAGAAGGAAAAATACGAGGTACTTTATTGCTTAGTTTGGCTTTTATGGAAGCTTTAACAATTTATGGCCTGGTTGTAGCATTAGCGCTTTTATTTGCGAATCCTTTTGTTTAATCTTATAAATCAGAAAATTCTGAATTTTTTTTTTCGTAGTTTTTTTAATAAGATATAACTCCTACAATTATTCATTAAGACAACAATCCTTGGGAAGGACTAATTTGAGGATGGGGAATTAGCACATCGATTTGCTTTTCTTCCTTCCCCTTATTCTTTTAGTTTAATGGAAAATTTTTTTTAAGGAGTGTTGCGAAAAAAGGAGGTTTAGGTTTTTTTTTAATTGACATAAAACGTGGTCTCAAACTCTAGCTTAATTCTAATAAGTCTCATAATTATTATTGAAAATTAAAAATTTTGGAAAATACATTTGTAAATAGAATAGGTTTTTGATTCTGTTTACAAATATCCAAATAGGTAAATTAAATTATAAATTATTAAATGAAATTTTCTTTTTATTGAAAATAAAAAGAATAAAAAAAAAAAAAAGGACAGAGTTCTTTTTTTATAGTTTAGCTAGAAGAGGAGATTATATGAAAAATTTAACCGATTCTTTCGTTTACTTGGGTCACTGGCCATCCGCCGGGAGTTTCGGGTTTAATACCGATATTTTAGCAACAAATCCAATAAATCTAAGTGTAGTCTTCGGTGTATTGATCTTTTTTGGAAAGGGAGTGTGTGTGAGTTGTTCATTTCAAGAATAGGCTGGATTCACCCAGTGGCACTATAACTAGGAAAGAGTGCCTAATCCCGCGAATTACTTCTGAATAAAAAATTCAATAAAAAAAATCATATTTTAG